TCCTAGGAATCCAACGAATAAAGTAAATAAGACCAATATAAGTAGAGGCAGTAGCATAGTATTGTCCGATTCGTGAGGATAGGGAAAAGTCTTTTTACTCCCAAAATGAGTATTAGTAATAAGGGGTCGCGGCATGCTTCTTACATTTCCATCAATCGGATATGTTTTCTTCGAAAAAAAAGAATCCCTTTGATTATTATTTATTGTTGATAAACGAAAAATTTTTTTAATCATTTTTGTTTCTTCTTTGCCCCATATAGATATTGAATAGAACGAGCTATTTTTTTTGCCGTTGTACTTTTGAAAATGGACGTTTAAATGTCCCTCAAAAGTAAGTAAATATACCCGAAACATATAAAATGCAGTTAATCCTGCTGTGTAACAAGCGATTATTGCGAAAATCGGTGAATACAACCAACTATCATTAAGAATTTCGTCTTTGGACCAAAAACAAGCAAAAGGCGGAATACCACAAAGAGAAAGTGTACCTAAAAAAAAAGCATTTTTTGTAATTGGCACATATTTTTTTAAACCGCCCATAAAAACCATGTTTTGACTTTTTTCTGGAGAATATCCAACAACAGTTTCCATTGAATGAATAATGGATCCGGACCCTAAAAACAATAATGCTTTAGAATAGGCATGGGTGATCAAATGAAATAAAGCAGCTCGATAAGACCCCATACCTAAAGCTAACATAGTATAACCCAATTGAGACATTGTAGAATAGGCTAAACTTCTCTTAATGTCTTTTTGAGCAAGAGCCAAAGTAGCTCCTAATAGGACTGTTATTATCCCTATTAAAGAAATTAGATACATTATGTAAGGTATGACTGTAAAAAGAGGAAGAAGCCGAGCTACAAGAAAAATTCCTGCTGCTACCATAGTAGCAGCATGTATAAGAGCCGAAATAGGAGTAGGACCTTCCATGGCATCGGGTAACCATACATGAAGTGGGAATTGTGCAGATTTAGCAACTGCACCGACGAATAAGAAGGAAGCACACAAAATAACAAATAAAAAATTAACTCCATTATTATTAATCAAGTTATTGAATATTTCGAACAAATCCCGAAATTCAAAGCTACCCGTTATCCAATAAAGACCTAAGATTCCTAATAATAAACCAAAATCTCCTACACGATTAGTTACAAACGCTTTTTGACAAGCATTTGCTGCAATGGGTCGTGTGAACCAAAAACCTATTAAAAGATAGGAGCACATTCCAACTAATTCCCAAAAAATATAAATTTGGATTAAATTGGAACTAGTAACTAATCCCAACATAGAAGCATTGGAAAAACTCATATAAGTAAAAAATCTTAAATATCCTTGATCATGAAACATATAATTATCACTATAAATAAGAACCATAATTCCAACAGTAGTGATTAAGATTGACATAATAGAAGTAAGTGGATCGATCAAGTGGCCAAACTCTAAGGAAAAATCATAATTGATGGTCCAAGACCATACATATTGATAGATAGAACTGCCATTTATTTGCTGAATAGACAGATCGACCGAAAAAATCATAACTATACTTAACAATAAAACACTAGGAAAGGTCCACATACGACGAAGATTTTTTGTTGCCGTCGGAACAAGGAGAAGTCCCATTCCTATTAACATAGGAACTGGAAGTGGAAGGAGTGGTATAATCCACGCATATTGATATGTATGTTCCATAATAAAATCAAAATTTTTTTATTCTTATTAATTATTTCTGATTCGCCAGCTCTTATCTCTTTTTGAAGGAGTTCAAAAAATCAAGATATGAAAAAGTCAAATATTTTTTTTCTGATTTTTTCCTAATACTTCAAATATTCAATTCAAATCAAGAAGTTGCAATTGGTCAAATTAGATGACCAAGTCGCTAGTGAAAAATTACTACTTAGTTATTAACTTTAATAAATAAAATATTTAAAAAGATAAAGGATAGGAAAATTTCAGTAATTCCATTAATACTATTGCGATAACTAATTGTACAATAATTAATTGGTACGTATTTTTACGATTATGAAAATTTAGAATTTCTACCCAGCAAGTAAAGAAGTAGATCAAAAATAGTAATTGATTTGGATATGGATCATAGAATCACCAAAAACTTGATCCAATAAAACAAACCTATGATTATAGGAAATTCTATGATATCTGCCACGTCACTTCACATAGAGCTAGAAGACGAAATTACTAAAGAGATCTTATAATGTATTGTTTAAGAGATTAATTACTAGTCTCATTCGAATTTCAAAATTTGAATTAGATGTACTCTCTCTTCGAGTTTGATCAATTAATAGAAAAATGTTATAATTTTCTTTAAAATTCTTTAATTTTAATTAAGTAATTTAAGCTTTTCTATTTTTTTTTTTTTATGTAACACGACGAAAACAGACAGAGATAGAAATTGAAACCTTTTGGATTCTTTTCTTATTGTTGATAATAAATTCTATTTTCATGACAGCGGATTCCAAAAATATAGATCCGAATGGGAATGAAGATATAAGGGTATCAATGACTATGAATTATTGTCTTTTTTCGAATATTTGGTTGTAATAGAAATCCCAAAAAATTTAATTCCTTTGAAAATATATCACATCGTTTTTCTTTTTTTTGTTCCCCACGATACTCTACCCCAACAATATCTATATTTGTAGATGTTATGAAAGAGATATCGTCTATGGAAGAAATAGATAGATAATGCATAGGAATAGAAAGAGTTATCCATTTTAAATAATACATGTCTTTCACATCCAACTATAGCAATCTTCCTTATTTTTGAATGGCAGTTCCAAAGAAACGTAGTTCTATGTCAAAAAAGCGTATTCGTAAAAATATTTGGAAAAAGGGGGGGTATTGGGCAGCGTTAAAAGCTTTTTCGTTAGCGAAATCTCTTTCTACCGGAAATTCAAAAAGTTTTTTTGTGCGACAAATAAGTAATCAAACCTTGGACTAATCTAAATCAACATGATTTGATAAATTGGATAATTTTATTTAACTTTATAAGTTATAAGATGAATGGTTTACATTCACTAATATTTTTATTTTTAACTGATCAGAAGGTGTGGTATGTAGAATAATTCTTGTTTACTGGATTATAAAAAGGATCCTTATTTTTAAAATTTAAATAAGAAAAATAAGTATAGATAAAAAAGTATAAACACAAAATATAAACTTTTTGCTTTCCTTTTTTTTTAGTAGGTTTTTAAAATATTCGAGATGGGGATTGTTATTTTCCCCATCAATTCAATTAACTTTTCACAATACTAACACACAATAATAATATGAAAAAAATAGAATTATATAAAAAATAAGAAAACTTTTTTTTTAGAAAGGGTTTCTTGCCCCAATAGTTATACATCACTAAGATGGACTACACTATTTAAGTTAAGAGTTTTCTGGAAGATGATCAATAAGTCTAAACAAGGTTGAAAGCCCCTTTTCTATAATAAAACAGATATTTTTAATCAAATAACTGAATCGTTTGAAACTAATTAAGATCTATATTTTAATACAATATTTGTAAAATTTTCTGAATTATTATTCTCTGAATCACTAGACCCCTATTTTCGACCTAATCAATAAAAGACCTTGAGTTTCATTTAGACCGATATTTATGTACGAAGAATTATTTTATGTGATTCAAAATAGATCAAAATAGATCTGTGCTTGGACTGTAGGACCAATCAAAATCTATTTATAATTCTATAGAGTAAAATTAGGTTATAAAATCGAATAAAAAATAGAATATTTCTTTAGAATTGAGAGAATTTAAAATAAAATATAGAATATTCATTTCTTATTCTTAGTTAATATAAATAAGAAATGAAATAGACAATTTTTTTTAGTTCTATGCCTAAATTTAGGGCAGAACTAAATAGTTCCAACTCCTCCATTTCGGGGTAACTTAAACTACGCGAAAGTCCATTGTTAAAACTGACAGCATCCCAAGATACTAGATACTAAGCTAAGGTTTATTGAACGTTCAAATAACAATTTAAACGAGTTTTTATTCATCGATTTTAATCTTTCCTAAAAAATGTCAATTGAGTTGACTCCTTAAATATCGACTATTGAATATGAATGGGTTATTATGATTTCGAACAAGCCGTCATGGTGAAATTGGTAGACACGCTGCTCTTAGGAAGCAGTGCTAGAGCATCTCGGTTCGAGTCCGAGTGACGGCATCTTCTAAAAGATTATAAAAAATCTTATAATTATAAGAAATTCAATTCTTGATTTCAATTCCGTAATTGAAGGGCCTTTTTTAGTTTTAGGATTTTTTTATGATATTTTCGACTTTCGAACATATATTAACTCATATCTCTTTTTCGGTCGTTTCCATTGTAATTACGATTTATTTGATGAGCCTATTAGTCGATGGAATCGTAGAACTATATGATTCGTCAGACAAAGGCATGATAACTACTTTTTTTTGTATAACAGGATTCTTAATTACTCGTTGGATTTCTTCGAGACATTTCCCATTAAGTGATTTATATGAATCATTAATGTTCCTTTCATGGAGTTTCTCCATTATTCATATAGTTCCTAAAATATGGAACCATAAAAATCATTTAAGCGTAATAACCGCGCCAAGTGCTATTTTTACCCAAGGGTTTGCCACTTCGGGTCTTTTAACTGAATTACAGCAATCCGCAATATTGGTACCTGCTTTAAAATCCCAGTGGTTGATGATGCACGTAAGTATGATGGTATTGAGCTATGCAGCTCTTTTATGCGGATCATTATTATCAGTAGCTCTTCTAGTCATTACATTTCGAAAAAACATAGAGATTTTTGGTAAAAGCAATCATTTATTAATTGGGTCATTTTCCTTTAGTGAGATCCAATGCATGAATGAAAGAAACAATGTTTTACGAAATACTTTTTTTCTTTCCTTTATAAATTTTCACAGGTATCAATTGATTCAGCAATTGGATTATTGGAGTTATCGTGTCATTAGTCTAGGGTTTATCTTTTTAACCATAGGTATTCTT